CGTGATATTATTATTATTAATGATATTCTTTATTTCTTATTAATTAGAATAGAAAAGTTTAATTAGAATAGAAAAGTATAATAAAAGTTAAAAAAAAAAATATATATATATTGCATTCATACAATACAATATGGGTTAATTTGAATTCTTATTGAGGCTTTTTCTTCCTAAATTATCTATTTATTTCATATAGAAGGAAATTGATTTCATATAGAAGGAAGAAGTATAGATAGATTACTATGTATCGACTGAACCAATGACTATTCATGATTCCATAATTGAATCAATGTTCCAAACTAGAGGAATGTTATGGTAAAACTTCGTTTGAAACGATGTGGTAGAAAGCAACGTGCGACTTGAAGGACATGATCGGCTGTGGATGTCAAAACCCACCACTTTCCATTATGTAGAAATGAAGGTGCTTTTGGCTCGACATCCTTTGTTCTGTTCTATTATAATCCGTCTTTTTGTTGGGTTGTAAGGTAAATAGTACAGGATGGAGCTCGAAGAGAAACATCCATTTTTCGGGGGCAAGGATCTAGGGTTAGTTAATGGAAATCAATAAGTTGGAACAACTTCGTAAGTCTATTTTTGATATAGAAATCGAAAGGCTCCGATTCAAACTATTTTCAAATCAAAAAGAAAAAATTGTTGGAATTGGTAAAACACTTTCGATCAAAAGTGTATCATGCGGGAATTAATCGTTCATATGATTCTTTGATAGAAAGAAAAAAAAGAGAGAAAAAGGGGCATGTTGCTGCCATTTTTGAAATGATTAAATATCGCCGAAGTAATGTCTAAACCCAATGATTCAAGGCAAAGATAAAAGATCCTAGAACAAGGAAATACCCTTTTCAATTTTCTCAACAACTAGATTAAAATGAAGAATCGAAATAGATTCTAAGCGAGACAAACAAAAAAGGGGTTAGAGACTACTCAATAAAATAATGCCTAAGGATTTTTTTTTTTGAGCATTTTGAGAGTTATTTGACTTGAGTTATGAGAGTACGAATGCTTTTTTCTTCTTTTTTTTTTTTTTCGAAAAAAAAAAGACGGGTTTAAATGTCTAATTGATTTGCTGGTTTATGGATCTTTTTGACATTCTAATTCCATACATTATAATTCCATACATAGACATAACTTTTAATCATTTTTTTCTCGAGCCGTACGAGGAGAAAACTTCTTATACGTTTCTAGGGGGGGTATTATTTAACTACATCTATCCCAATGAGCCATTTATCGAATCGTTGCAATTGATGTTCGATCCCGAAGAGAGGGAAGAGATCTTCGAAAAGTGGGTTTTTATGATCCGATAAATAATCAAACCTATTTAAATGTTCCCGCTATTCTCTATTTCCTTGAAAAAGGAGCTCAACCCACAGGAACTGTTCATGATATTTTAAAGAAGGCGGGGGTTTTTACGGAACTTAGTCTTAATCAAACAAAATTCAATTAATGAAATACAAAAAAAGAGGGTGTGGATGACTCATATCTAGCTTTGTATAAATTTTTCTTTATTATTTCCTCCCCCCTCTTTTGTTCTATTCATACTTTTTTATTTATTATTCGTATTTCTTATTGCTTTGCTACTATAGAATATTGCTACTATAGAATACCGTGTTCTATAACAACAAAACCAGATTTTATTGAGCTAATTTTATTGATATAAAATATAGAGAAAAAAGATCAATTGAATAAATGAAGTAATTGCATTTAAAAAAATAACATAAAATAAGATAAAAAAAAAACAGATAAAATAACATATAAAAATATAAAATATTAATAAAAATTAATAAAAAAAAAAAAATTGACTTAATTCTTTTTTTTCATTGTATTTTTTTATAGTCTTTTTTATATTCTTTATTCTTTTCTCAACATTTATATTCAAAATTTACAATCATATTGACAACAGTGTATCGAACAAATATAATTCGATCATAGATAAATAGATCTATTTATCCCCGCCCACAAGTTTGGCACTTCACTTCATTCAAATAATGGGTTCTTTCTTTGAATTTGTTGTGATACAATAAGTTTTTTTTATTGTAATTGAATTGTATTGAAAAAAAAAAAAAAAATGGATAACAATGGAATGAATAAGACAGGAGGCGGTCCGCAAATTTTCACTTATTCTATTTCTATTTCTATGTTTTTATCTGAGAATTTCGTGTATTTTAATTTTATTCCAATTTTTGCTAATTTCGTGTTTTGATTGCCTCGTGCAATTCAATTTTTTTTTATTCCGATTGTATCTACATATTCTAATTTTTTTTTTTTCGGGTTGCTAACTCAACGGTAGAGTACTCGGCTTTTAAGTGCGACTAGCATCTTTTACACATTTGTATGAAGAAAGGGATTCGTTCATACCATCGGTAGAGTTTGTAAGACCACGACTGATCCTGAAAGGAGTGGATGGAAAAAAGAGCATGTCGTATCAATGGAGAATTCTAAGAATCCATTTTTTTCCGGATCAGTCCAAAAAAAAATCGTCTTTGAATTT